TTTCTATCGAATTACTAAATTAAGAAATGTGTTTTTGATTTTAGTTTTGTTAGATAGGGTCTTTATATGTACGCTCTAAGGAAAAGAAGAAAAAAAAAAAGAATCGAACGTTCGAGTATTCTAAATTCTATCAAAAAATGATAGAAGGACGGACAGATAAAATAGATATATATGTGGTATATATATCTTTCTATTGAATTGCGAATACAGAGATAATAGAATCATTTCTGATTCGACCAAATATGGGTATCCGATATAGATGAAAGAAAATCAATCAAACAAATAGAAGGAAACTTTTTTCAATATGGGAATAGGTATCTAATAAATTCAACAGTTCCGGCATAGAATTTCATTCTCATAATACAAATGAAAAAACATCCTAATGAGATCCCAATCTCAAAGAAAAAAAGGGGGATATGGCGAAATTGGTAGACGCTACGGACTTAATTGGATTGAGCCTTGGTATGGAAACTTACCAAGTGAAAACTTTCAAATTCAGAGAAACCCTGGAATTCACAATGGGCAATCCTGAGCCAAATCCTGCTTTCCGAAAACAAACAAATAAAAGTTCAGAAAGTGAAAATCAAAAAAGGATAGGTGCAGAGACTCAATGGAAGTTGTTCTAACAAATGGAGTTGACTACATTTCCTTTCGCAGTAGGAAATGAATCCTTCTAGAAAAATTCAAGAAAGGATCAAGGATAAACATATATATCTATATATATGTACTGAAATACTATTTTCATTGATTAATGAAGACTCCAAACTTATATTCTTCTATTTGTAAATATTTCTATCACAAATGAAATATGTGAATCAAATCAATTACAACTTGAAGAAAAAATGGAATATTCATTGATCAAATCAGTCACTCCAGCATAGTCTGATGGATCTTTTGAAGATTAATCAGACGAGAATAAAGATAGAGTCCCATTCTACATGTCAATACTGACACCAATGAAATTTTTAGTAAGAGGAAAATCCGTCGACTTTAGAAATCGTGAGGGTTCAAGTCCCTCTATCCCCAAAAGACCTTTTTATTCTCTTCTCTAATTTTTTATCCTATATCCTCTTTTTCTTTTAAAAAGAAAATTCGTTAAAATTCATTATGTGTCTTATTCAGTCTATTCTTTCACAAAAGGATCCGGATGGGATTTTTCTTTTTGTTATCATAAGAACAAGTCTTGTTGGAATTTGTATTGTAGTTGAATATATTTGACACACGTAGAATCTTTTTATATATGATAAACGTACAAATGAACATCTTATCTTTGAGCAAAGAATCCTCATATGAATAATTAAGAATACATAATCATTACTACTACTGAAACTTACAAAGTCTTTTTTTTTATTTAGTTGACATAGACTCAAGTAATTTCTTACAATGAGGATGGTACGTCAAGAATGGTCGGGATAGCTCAGACGGTAGAGCAGAGGACTGAAAATCCTCGTGTCACCAGTTCAAATCTGGTTCCCGGCGATTCATTTGTATGAGTATCTATTCCCATATTCATTAAAATGAATATGGGAATAGATATATTTATTAGTGGTCTTGATCATCCTACATAAATTATCTAGGTGTCCGGAGATATGCTCTTTCTAGATGAAGAATAAATAGATGTATATTCCAGGTATATACAGTATGTAAATGAATTAATATACAGTATGTAAATGAATTATTCGATTTTGTTTCTCTTTTTTCTGCTCTCCAAAAAGAATGTTACTATTTCAACAATATTCAAATGGTTTAATTAGTTGGTTGAAAGACCAAAAAGTTTAATCTAGGGGAGTTCAGAGGTGGGAATAGTCAAAATTCATCTCAGATACATTACAAAGAAATCCGGTCCATTTCTTTGTATTTTCTTTGGTATTTCTATTTTCTTCATTTCTTTGATCGTACTTTTCTTTTTCGTAGCCGGATATATAATTGATGTTGATGTGCATCTTACATAGTTAATGATGCAGAACTTTTTCAGTTCATCCTATTGGCTTGGCTCATCCGAAATAAGTATCGTTCAAATTTTAGAATCTCAATGAATCCCTATCTTATTCTCTTCTTTATTTCCAAATCTTATTCTTTATCTCATCCATAATAAGATATGAATGAAACCTCAATTCTTCTGTCTAATCTATAAAAAAATGTACATATATTCCTTGAAAATATGGGGTTGTCGAAGGGCGGCTTACTTTCTTCTTTTTATCATTTAGTGAGCATCTTGTATTTCATAAAAATTGGGGGCTATATAATCTTTACGCAAAGGCCATCCTATCCAACTTTCGGGCATTAAAATTCGTTTCAGACGCGGATGATTATCATAAGAGATTCCTAACATATCATAAGATTCCCTTTCTTGAAAATCCGCACTTTTCCAAACCCAGAAAATAGAAGGAATTCTGGGATTTTTCCTTGGGGCAAATACTTTTATGCATACCTCTTCTGGTTGATCTAGACTATACTCTATTCTCGTCAGATGATAGACACTAGCTAACAGTCCTCCTGG